AATAATTATATTAGAATATTCAGTGTCGGGTGATTTTTATGAAATTTTTGGTAGGGTTTGTTAGGCTAATGCGTAATTGTGAAAAATATAAAAATTGATGCATATATATATATATATATATATATATAATGGGATGGCCAATTTTTATCTCAACTCATGGCCTAATACGTTCTCGAGTCCTCCTTGGTTTAGGGGTTTGACAAGGAAAACAGGATTCACTGAGCGTAGGGGGGTAGGGGGGTTTGTCGCGCAAAAACCGAAGGCATAATAGGGATGTTAATCTTAAGTTATGTCTTACGATAATTCACTTATATTAATCAAAACAAGGAAAATGTACAACCTTAATTTGACAGTTATATTTGCACTCTGAGATGCCAGATGAAAGGAAACCAGAAAAAAATAACTTTATGCATATAAAAGAACGCTTGGCATGGTGGGTAATGAAACATATGTACTACACATTGATCACAATCAGATGCCAGTATAATTATCCGAATGGGGGATAGAGCAGTTATTGTACCTGAAATAGGAACCAGATGCCAGTAATAGTTCATATTGTGCCACCCCCACAATCATTGTCCCTGATTCTATCATGCATGATATGCAATTATATATACTGGTTGGTGGTTTCTTACTACATTAAATATTACTAAAGAAATGTCAGCTGATTATTTCAAGGAAAAATTTGAGGTCAAATTTTAGGGGATTAATCTGTTTCCCAGGTCTAAATAATTGTATTTCTGAATTTTAATGTTATGGTTTATGGACAAAATAATTAAATGCAATAGTACATAAATGTATGGTACATTGTTGTGGAATAGCATATGTCCTGCATACAAAATTATATAATGGATGGTTACCCTCAGGAAATAGTTTAATTTTAGAATTCTGGCTTTGGGAGCCGGGGGCGGGAGTTAAAATCTCCTTTTTCTGGGCACTAGGGAGGGGTCTAACCTCCGATCTTCGGATTACAAGACCGATGCTTTTTAAACTAAGCTACTAGGGCAAGCTCATTTTAGTGCTTTATTTTCTAATCAGCCTGCTAAGGGAATAAGGATGAGGAATAGTGCGAAGTATAGTGCGGATGCGATTTGTCCGATGATGACGAATGGGTGTTCTACTGGTATACCTCCAATTCATGTCAGGATGGCCATGTCTGCTACTAAGGTTCAGAATAAAAACTGGGTAATTGGGCGGAATGTGAGTCCTCGTTGTTTAGAGGTGTGGAGTAGTGGTACTAGTATTAGTACTAGGATTGAAAATAATAGTGCTAGTACTCCACCTAGTTTATTAGGAATTGATCGTAGGATGGCGTAGGCAAATAGAAAATATCACTCTGGTTTAATGTGCGGGGGAGTAACCAAGGGATTTGCGGGTGTAAAGTTTTCTGGGTCTCCTAGCAAGTTGGGTGAAAATAGCGCTAGTAGTGTGAGGGCTAGTAGTATAATTACGAATCCAAGGAGGTCTTTATATGTGAAGTATGGGTGAAAGGGAATTTTGTCTGCGTCCGAGTTTAATCCAATGGGATTATTTGATCCTGTTTCGTGGAGGAATAGGAGGTGGACGAGGGTTGCGGCGGCAATAATAAATGGGAAGAGGAAGTGGAATGCGAAGAATCGTGTAAGTGTTGCACTGTCAACTGAGAATCCACCTCAGATTCATTGTACTAGTGCATCTCCGATATATGGCACAGCAGATAATAGGTTTGTAATTACTGTGGCTCCTCAGAAGGATATTTGTCCTCATGGTAATACATATCCCACGAATGCTGTTATTATAACTAATAGTAGGAGGATTACACCAATGTTTCATGTTTCTTTATAAAGGTAGGATCCATAGTATAGGCCTCGGGCGATGTGTGCGTAGATGCAGATGAAGAAGAATGATGCTCCATTTGCGTGTACGTTGCGGATTAGTCAGCCGTAATTTACGTCTCGGCAGATGTGGGTCACGGATGAGAATGCAGTTGAGATGTCTGAGGTATAGTGTATGGCTAGGAATAGTCCGGTTAAAATTTGGGTAATTAAACACAGTCCTAGAAGGGATCCAAAGTTTCATCATGATGAGATGTTGGATGGTGCGGGTAAATCAATTAGTGCATCGTTAGCGATTTTGATCAGAGGGTGCGTTTTTCGTAAGCTTGCCATTATGGTTCTTGTAGTTGAATAACAACGGTGGTTCTTCAAGTCATTGGTCTCGGTTAAAGTCTGAGCAAGAATTATGACTTATTTTATGTTTTTATTATTAATAGCTCTGGTTGTAGGTTTAGTTGCTGTTGCTTCTAACCCTACACCTTATTTTGCTGCTTTTGGATTAGTGGTTGCAGCTGGGGTTGGTTGTGGAGTTTTAGTTGGTCACGGGGGTTCTTTTTTATCGCTAGTTCTTTTTTTGATTTATTTAGGAGGCATGCTTGTAGTTTTTGCATATTCAGCAGCTTTAGCTGCAGAGCCGTTTCCTGAGGCTTGGGGCAGTCGTTCTGTGTTGGGGTATGTTTTGGTTTATTTAATAGGGGTTGGGTTGGTGGCTGGGTTTTTTTGGGGGAGTTGATATGAGGGTTCTTGGGTGGCCATGGACGGGTTGAAGGAGTTTTCTGTTTTGCGGGGCGATGTTAGTGGTGTGGCTATTATATATTCATTTGGCAGTAAAATGCTAGTTATTTGTGCTTGGGTGTTGCTTTTGACGCTATTAGTTGTGTTGGAGCTTACTCGTGGACTTAGTCGTGGGGCTCTTCGGGCAGTTTAAAGTAGGGTAGGAATTGTTGCTAGAATTAGGGTTAATAGAGAAATTGTCAGATAGGTTTTGATTATACCCCGTGTAATGTCATTAGTAATTTTTGCTAGAATTGTTTGGGTTAATGCTAATCCTTTTGGCCCTGTAGCTTCTAGCCATGTTTTATCAAATTGGGTAGCAGCTGACTGTCCCAGGGTTAGTTTAAGTTTCGGGAGGAGTCGGTGAATAATTGCGGGGAAGAATCCTAGCATATTTGAGAAGTGGTGTGTGTGGGTGATAGGGGTAATTTTTATTTGTTTGCTAGTTATATTAGCTAGGTCTATAGCAATTAGTAAGCCGGTAATGGTTACTAATAAGGCTGCTATTTTAATGGTGGTCGGTATTGTTATGATTGGTGTTTTTATTGGTAGGAAGTTATGTGTAATAATGAATCCTGCAATGATGCTTCCTCAGGCTAGTCGTTTGATTGGGTTAATTACTAATGGGTTGTTTTCATTAATTGGGGGTAGTGGTAGAAATCGTGGGGTTCCCATAATTACAAAGTATACTAATCGAAAGCTATATACTGCAGTGAATGATGTAGCGATTAGTGTGAGAACCAGGGCTCAGGCGTTTAGGTATGAGGTATTTAGGGCTTCAATAATTGCGTCTTTTGAGAAGAATCCTGCTAGGAAGGGGGTCCCTGTTAGGGCCAAGCTGCCAATTGTAAAGTAGGTTGAAGTAGCAGGTATAGTATTAAATAAGCCGCCTATTTTTCGAATGTCTTGTTCGTCGTTTAGGCTGTGAATAATTGATCCCGAGCATAGGAATAGTATGGCTTTGAAAAAGGCGTGTGTGCAGATGTGGAGAAATGCTAGTTGCGGTTGGTTTAGTCCAATTGTAACTATTATTAACCCCAGCTGACTTGATGTTGAGAAGGCTACGATTTTTTTGATATCATTTTGGGTTAAGGCACAGGTGGCTGTAAATAGTGAGGTTAGTGCTCCTAGGCAGAGGCAGGTTGTTAGTGCTAGTTGGTTATTTTCTATTAACGGGTGGAGGCGAATTAATAGGAAGATTCCTGCAACAACTATTGTGCTTGAGTGGAGTAGGGCGGATACTGGAGTAGGGCCCTCCATGGCGGAGGGGAGTCATGGATGAAGGCCAAATTGGGCTGACTTTCCTGTAGCTGCTAGGGCTAGTCCTGCTATGGGGATTGTTATGTTGAAATCTTTTGATAAGGTAAAGATTTGTTGGATTTCTCAGGAGTTAAGGTTTATTGCGAGTCAGGCTATGGCTATAATTAAGCCAATATCTCCTACGCGGTTGTAGATAACAGCCTGTAGGGCTGCTGTATTAGCTTCTGCTCGTCCGTGTCATCACCCGATAAGGAGAAATGACATAATTCCTACCCCCTCTCAGCCAATAAATAGTTGAAATATATTATTGGCTGTTACTAGAATAATTATTGCTACTAGAAATATTAGTAGGTATTTAAAGAAGCGGTTAACATATGGATCTGAGTGTATATATCATAGTGCAAATTCTAAAATAGATCAGGTAACAAATAGGGCAATCGGTACAAAGATTAGTGAGTAGTGGTCAAATTTGAAGCTGATATTAATATCAAATGTTTGAGTGTTTATTCATGATCAATTTGTAATGATGCCCTCTGTTTTTAAGTCTAGAAAAATTATTAATGGCAGGAGGCTAATGAAGAATGCCAAACTAACTGCGGTCTTAGTTGTTTTTGCTAGGTTGGATTCTTGCTGGTCTGGATTAAGTGTGGTAATTAGTGGGTAAATTAGGGTAAAAAAGATTAGGAGGAGTGATGAGTGTATAATTAATGTCATTCTAGCTTTCACTTGGACTTGCACCAAGAGTTTTTGGTTCCTAAGACCAATGGATGGACTATTATCCTTTGAAGGCTTGAGAAAGCCGCGGATTTTAACCGCGGTAGATAAGGATTAGCAGTGCTTACTATTTTCTGTACTTCCTCGGTGAGTAAGGGGATTTTAACTCCTATTTCTAGAATCACAATCTAGTGTTTTAGTTAAACTATACTTACAGTAACATCAGCCTCATATTAGTTCTGGTTTTGTTATTAGGAGGAGGACTGGGATAAGGTGTATGGTTATTAATAGGTGCTCTCGGGTGTGGAATGGTTGTAATCCTGTGATGTGGTTTGGTGTTGGGCCACGTTGTGATATGAGGAATATATATAGGGAGTAGCCAGCTGTAATTAGTGTCCCTAGTCCTGTGAGTAGAATTGTCCACGGGGATCAGTTAAATAAGGTTGTGATAATTATGATTTCGCCTATTAGGTTTGGCAGGGGGGGTAGTGCTAGATTAGCAAGGTTAGTGATGAACCATCAGACGGCTGTTAGTGGAAAGATTACTTGTAGTCCTCGGGCGAGAATTATTGTTCGGCTATGGGTTCGTTCGTATGCTGTGTTGGCTAGGCAGAATAATGTTGAGGATACTAACCCATGGGCAATTATTAGAATGATTGCTCCTGAAAACCCTCATGGGGTTTGGATAAGGATACCTCCTGCTACTAAGCCTATGTGGCTTACAGATGAGTATGCGATTAATGATTTTAGGTCTGTTTGTCGTAAGCAGATTGAGCCAGTTATAATGATTCCCCATAGGGCTAAAATAATAAATGGGTAGGCTAGCTCTTTTGATAGTGGATCTAATATAACTATCATACGCATCATACCATATCCTCCAAGTTTTAGTAAAACTGCTGCAAGTACTATGGATCCTGCTACCGGGGCTTCTACGTGTGCTTTTGGTAGTCATAGGTGGACGCCATATAGTGGTATTTTAACCAGGAATGCGATTAAGCAGCCTGCTCATCAAACTATATGGCCTCATGAGTTTAGTTGGAGTGGCTGAGCATATTGGAGAACTAGTATTGATAGTGTCCCCGTGGATTGTTGGAGGAGAAGTAAGGCTACTAGGAGCGGCAGAGATCCCACCAGGGTGTAAAATAAGAAGTAAGTTCCTGCGTTTAATCGTTCAGTTTGATTTCCTCACCGGGTAATAATAATCAGGGTTGGAATGAGTGTGGCTTCAAATATAATATAGAATATAATGATTTCTGTGGCACTAAATGCCATAATTAGGAAAGTTTGTAGCGAGGCAAGGAGTGTGATGTACAGGCGTTGCCGGCTAACTGGTTCTGGGTTAATGTGGTTTTGGCTGGCTAAAATTATTAGGGGTAGTAGTCAGCACGTAAGTACAAGCAGAGGGGTTGATAACTGGTCTGTGGCCATGTATATGTTCAAAGAGGTTCATCCGGTCTCAGATGTTCATTTTAGCCATGTCAGGCTGATTAGGGCGATTAGGAGGCTGTGTATTGTTGTGGTTGCTCATAATCATTTTGGGGAGGTTAGTCAGATTGTTGGGAATAGCATAATCGTTGGAATTAATACTTTTAACATTGTAGGAGGTTAAGGTTTTGTAGGCGATCAGTTCCGTGGGTGCGGGCGGTGGCAACTAGTAGTGCTAGTCCTGTGCTGGCTTCGCAGGCTGAAAAGGCTAGGAGAAGTATTGGGGCAGTGGAGAACCCTGTGGCTTCAAATTGTAAGGCTCATAAGGCTAATGCAATAAATAGAGATAATATTATCCCCTCTAAGCATAGAAGTGCGGAGAGTAGGTGTGTGCGGTGAAATGCCAATCCTATTAGCCCCAGGATAAATGCTGAGCTAAAGCTAAAATGTACTGGTGTCATAAGGGGGTCGTGGAATTAAACCACGATTTTCTGAGTCGAAATCAGAGGTCTTGTTTTGGACTAACTCCCTATTCTGCTCAGTCTAATCCGCCTTGAATTCATTCATAAATTAACCCCAGGGTTAGTAGAATTAGGACTGCCGTGGCTCAAAAGAATGTTTCGGTTGGGTTATTAAGTTGGTCTCCCCAGGGCAGGGGGAGTAATAGGGCAATTTCTAAGTCGAATAGAAGGAATAGGATTGCTACTAGAAAAAATCGCAGGGAAAATGGTAGGCGTGCGGACCCCAATGGGTCAAATCCACACTCGTAAGGGGATAGTTTTTCCGCATCTGGGCTTATTTGTGGGAGCCAGAAGGATAGGATTGCTAGGACTAGGGATAGGGTTACTGTAATCAATAGAATGGTTGTGATTAAGTTCATTATCTTTCCTTGGGGTTTAACCAAGACCGTGTGATTGGAAGTCACTTGTACTAACTTTAATACTAGAAAGATTATGAACCTCATCAGTAAATTGATACGTAGAGGAATAGTCAGACTACGTCAACGAAGTGTCAATATCAGGCAGCGGCTTCAAAGCCGAAGTGATGTTCGGATGTGAAGTGGTATTGGATTTGTCGTATTAGGCATACTGCTAAGAAGGACGATCCAATAATAACGTGTAATCCGTGGAATCCTGTGGCTACAAAAAATGTTGAGCCATATACTCCGTCTGCAATTGTAAATGGTGCTTCATAATATTCTATGGCCTGGAGGGCTGTGAAGTATAGTCCCAATAGGATGGTTAATGCTAATGATTGAATGGCTTGTTTTCGTTCTCCTTCTATAATGCTATGGTGGGCCCATGTTACTGTAACACCGGATGCTAATAATACAGCTGTGTTTAGGAGCGGTACTTCAAATGGGTCCAGGGGAATAATTCCTGTTGGGGGTCAAAGTCCCCCAAGTTCTGGTGTTGGTGCCAGGCTTGAGTGGTAAAAGGCCCAGAAGAATCCTAGGAAAAAGAATACTTCGGAAGTAATAAATAAAATTATTCCGTATCGTAATCCTTTTTGTACTGGGGTTGTGTGGTGGCCCTGGAAGGTTCCTTCTCGGATAATATCACGTCATCATTGGTATATAGTTAAAAGTAATAGAATTAGTCCGAGGGTTATAAGCGTTGTTGAGTGGAAGTGGAATCATACTGCTAATCCGGATGTTATTAGCAGAGCAGCAATGGCCCCGGTTAGGGGCCATGGGCTTGGGTCAACTATGTGGTAGGCATGTGCTTGGCTGGCCATTAAACGTTTTCTTGTAGATAAAGGCTTAGGAGGAGAACAAATACGTAGGCTTGAATTATTGCTACTGCAACCTCTAGTAGTGTGAGCAGGAATAGTACGGCGGCAGTTAAAATTGCCACTGTTGGCATTAGTGGTAATAATACAAATACGGCTGTTGCGATAAGTTGAATTAGCAGGTGACCTGCAGTTAAATTAGCTGTGAGTCGTACTCCTAGGGCTAATGGTCGAATAAGTAGGCTAATTGTTTCAATAATAATAAGTACGGGGATTAGTGGGATTGGTGTTCCTTCTGGCAGAAGATGTCCTAGGGCAATTGTTGGTTGATTTCGTATTCCGATAATTACTGTGGCTAGTCAGAGTGGAACAGCAAATCCTATGTTGAGTGAGAGTTGTGTTGTGGGCGTAAAGGTATATGGCAGGAGGCCTAGCATGTTGATTGTAATTAAGAAAATTATTAATGAGGTTAATAGTAGTGCTCATTTATGTCCGCCGACGTTTAATGGTAATATTAATTGTTTTGTAAATAGATTAATAAATCATCCTTGGAGTGTAATAAGTCGGTTGTTAATTCATCGTGATTGTGGGGTTGGGTATATAATTCAGGGCAGTGCGATTGCAATAGCAATTAGTGGAATATTTAGGTAGGATGGGCTTGCAAATTGGTCGAAAAAGCTTGCTATCATGGTCAATCTCAGGAGTCAGTTTTGTGTTTTTCAGCACTAACTGGGGTTAGCTCGTTTGGTGAAGTGTGGTTTAAAATTTTAGTTGGGATGATGGTTAAGAAGATAAATCAAGAGAATATTAAAATTGCGAATCACGGGCCAGGGTTTAATTGGGGCATTTCACTAGGGGTGGTCGGGAATCACCAATCTTCGGCTTAAAAGGCCAATGCTTTGTCCAATATTTAGCTTCCTAGCGAAGCGTCTTCTAACATCAGTATTGATCAGTTTTCGAAGTGTTCTAGTGGTACTGCTTCTACTACAATTGGTATAAAGCTGTGGTTAGCACCGCAGATTTCAGAGCATTGTCCATAAAATACGCCTGGACGTGAGGTTATGAAGGTGGCTTGGTTTAGTCGTCCTGGGACTGCATCTATTTTTACACCAAGGGATGGGACGGCTCAGGAGTGTAGCACGTCTTCAGCGGACACTAGGATTCGGGTTGGGGACTCTATTGGGATGACTATTCGGTGATCAGCCTCTAAGAGTCGGAATTGTCCTGGGGTGAGGTCTTGGGTTGGGATTATATAAGAGTCAAATCCTAAGTTTTCGTAATCTGTATATTCGTAGCTTCAGTATCATTGGTGTCCTATTGCTTTAATTGTTAGGTGGGGGTCATTAATTTCGTCTATAAGATACAAAATACGTAATGAGGGTAGAGCAATTAGAATTAAAATGATAGCGGGTAAGATGGTTCACACGATTTCAATTTCTTGGGAGTCTAGAATATATTTATTAGTGAGCTTGGTTGAAACCATTGCAACAATAATGTATAGCACTAGTGTACTAATTAAGAACACAATTATAAGTGCGTGGTCGTGAAAATGTAGAAGTTCTTCTATAACGGGTGATGCTGCGTCTTGGAATCCTAATTGTGTTGGATGTGCCATTATATCTGAGGTATGTAGGGGTTTAACCTACGACTCCATCTTGACAAGGTGGTATAATATACATTTTACTAATATCTCTAAAAGGAAGTGACAGAGTGGTTATGTGGCTGGCTTGAAACCAGCATATGGGGGTTCAATTCCTCCCTTTCTCGTTAGTTTGATTGGGCTTGTACGAAGGCTGGCTCCTCATATGTGTGGTAAGGGGGAGGGCAGCCATGTAGTCATTCTACGTTTGTTGTGGTTAGCTCTACGGATAGCACTTCGCGTTTGGCAGCGAAGGCTTCTCATAGGATAAATAGGAATATAATTACTGCTACTAGTGAGATTAGTGATCCAATTGATGACACTGTATTTCATAGTGCATAGGCGTCTGGGTAGTCAGAATATCGTCGTGGCATGCCGGCTAGGCCAAGGAAGTGTTGTGGGAAGAATGTGAGGTTAACTCCAATAAATATTACCCCAAAATGAATTTTTGTTCAGGCGCTATGTAAAGTATATCCCGTTAGAAGTGGGAATCAGTGTACGAAGGCTGCTATAATGGCGAATACAGCACCTATTGATAGTACGTAGTGGAAGTGTGCAACTACGTAATATGTATCATGGAGTACAATGTCAAGGGATGAGTTTGATAATACAATTCCTGTTAATCCTCCAACCGTAAATAGGAAAATAAAGCCAAGGGCTCATAGTATTGGGGTCTCTCATTTAATAGACCCTCCATGTAGTGTGGCTAATCAACTAAATACTTTTACACCTGTTGGAATGGCAATGATTATTGTTGCAGATGTGAAGTATGCGCGGGTATCTACGTCTATTCCGACGGTAAACATGTGGTGGGCTCACACGATAAATCCTAAAAGTCCAATAGCCATCATGGCTCACACTATTCCCATATATCCGAACGGTTCTTTTTTACCTGAATAATAAGCTACTACATGGGAAATAATGCCAAATCCTGGTAAAATTAAGATGTAGACTTCGGGGTGGCCAAAGAATCAGAACAGGTGTTGATAAAGGATTGGGTCTCCCCCTCCTGCGGGGTCAAAAAATGTGGTATTTAGGTTTCGATCTGTTAGAAGCATTGTAATACCAGCGGCTAAGACTGGTAGTGACAGGAGGAGAAGTACAGCGGTTACAAGTACTGATCACACGAATAAGGGTGTTTGGTATTGGGAGATGGCTGGGGGTTTTATGTTAATAGTTGTGGTAATAAAATTAATGGCCCCCAAAATTGATGATACACCTGCCAGGTGTAGTGAGAAAATGGTTAGGTCTACTGATGCACCTGCATGGGCTAGATTACCAGCAAGAGGTGGATATACCGTTCATCCTGTTCCGGCTCCAGCTTCAACACCAGAGGAGGCTAACAATAGTAGGAATGATGGGGGTAGTAGTCAGAAGCTTATGTTGTTTATTCGTGGGAATGCTATGTCCGGGGCTCCAATTATTAATGGGACGAGCCAGTTTCCGAACCCCCCAATAAGAATGGGTATTACTATAAAGAAAATTATTACAAAAGCGTGTGCTGTTACGATAACATTATAGATCTGGTCGTCACCTAGAAGCGATCCGGGTTGGCTTAGTTCAGCCCGAATAAGAAGGCTTAAGGCAGTTCCTACTATTCCGGCTCAGGCACCAAATACAAGATAAAGGGTACCAATGTCTTTGTGGTTTGTAGAGAAGAATCAGCGCGTGATTGCCACAGGTAGGGCGGCCAAGTGGTTAGGCGGCGGCCTGTAGCCCCGAAGACGGAGGTTCGAGCCCTCTCCCTATCATAGCTTTGTGGTGTATAATCACGTTGGATTGCAAATCCAGAGATGTAGGTTAATAGTCTACCGGGGCTTTTCCCGCCTTAGGCTAAATGGCGGGAAAAGTAGGTGGATGCTCGCTGGGTTGAGCGCTTAGCTGTTAACTAAGAGTTTGTAGGATCGAGGCCTTCCCACCTAGTAAGGCCTTAGTTTAATAAAAATGTCTGATTTGCAGTCAGGAGATGCGAGTTAATCATCTTGTAGGTCTTAATCAGGGGCTAGAAGATTCTCACTTCTACATAAAGCTTTGAAGGCTTTTGGTCTGAATGTTATCCTAAGTCCCTAGGTGGTTAATATCGTAATGGTTGGGGTTATTGGCAGTAATCCTAGGGCGGCTGTGGTGAATAGGGCCAGGGGTAGGGAGGTTTGGGTTGTTGTGGTTCGTCAGGGGGTGATTGAGTTGTTTGTATTGGGGGAGATGGTTAGTGTTATGGCATAACATAGTCGTAGGTAGAAGTAGAGGCTAATTAGGGCGGTAAGGGCTATTGTTGTGGCGATGATGGGGAGGTCTTGTTTTGCCAGTTCTTGTAAAATTAATCATTTTGGTAGGAAGCCTGTTAGTGGGGGGAGGCCTCCTAGCGATAATAACACCAGGGCGGTGGTTGTTGCTAGGATTGGATTTTTTGATCAGGTTGTTGCGAGTGTATTAATTTTAGTGGTAAAGGATATTTTAAGGGTAAGAAAGGCTGCAGATGTTATAATAATATAGGTTATTAGTGCAATTAGGGTTAGTTGTGGGGTGTATTGGATAATAATAATTATTCATCCTATGTGTGCGATTGAAGAGAAGGCTAGGATTTTTCGTAATTGGGTTTGGTTTAGTCCTCCTCAGCCGCCAATTAGTGTTGATATAATTCCTAGTGTAGTTAATAGTGCGGGGTCGATGGTGTGGGCTGTTTGGATAATGAGTGCAAATGGGGCGAGTTTTTGTCAAGTTGATAAAATTAATCCTGTTAACAGGTCCAATCCTTGGAGTACTTCAGGTATTCAGAAGTGTATTGGTGCAAGTCCAATTTTGAGTGCGAGAGCGATTATAAAAATTGTGTTGGCAGCGGGGTTTGATATGTCGCTGATGTTTCATTCTCCTGTCATTCAGGCATTCGTTGTACTTGCAAATAGAATTATTGCTGCTGCGGTGGCTTGAATTAAGAAGTATTTTGTGGTTGCCTCTACTGCGCGGGGGTGGTGATGTTGTGCTATTAATGGGGTAATTGCTAGTGTATTAATTTCTAGCCCTATTCAGGCTAATAGTCAGTGGGAGCTAGCAAAGGTTAATGTAGTTCCTAGTCCTAGGCTAGACAGCAGGATTGTGAGTACGTATGGGTTTATTGGCGTAGGAAGGACTTTAACCGTCATATCCGGGGTATGGGCCCGAGAGCTTTTATTAGCTGACTACGCCTAGTAGAAAATGGTGTAAGGGAAGCACTAAGAGTTTTGATCTCTTGAGTATGGGTTCAATTCCCTTTTTTCTAGGAGCTGAGGGGATTTTAGCCCCTATAGGTCACTCTATCAAAGTGGCCCTTTGGCATTCAGGCACAGTTCCGTTATATATTATAGTTGTGGGGGGAGGCCTGCCAGTGCAACAGGTAGGGCTGCGTGCAGTAGTACGAAGGCAAGAGTTAGTGGGAGAAAGTTTTTTCATACTAGGTGTATTAGCTGGTCGTATCGGAATCGTGGGTAGGAGGCTCGTACTCATAGAAATAAGATTGATAGTAGTGCGGCTTTTGCTATGAGGTTAATTGTTGTAAATTCTGGGATATTTGGTATGTGTGAAGCTCCTAAGAATAAGACGGCAGATAAAGTGTTTATTAGTAGAATGTTGGCGTATTCGGCCAGGAAAAATAGGGCAAATGGTCCTCCTGCATATTCTACGTTGAAGCCAGAAACTAGTTCTGATTCACCTTCTGTGAGATCAAATGGCGCTCGGTTTGTTTCGGCTAGGGTTGAGATATACCATATTGCGGCTAGAGGTCAGGCTGGGATAAGTAATCAGATGCTTTCTTGGGTAATATTAAATGTTTGCAGGGTATATCCGCCAGAGAAGATGATAATTGAGAGGAGAATAAGTCCAAGACTTACCTCATATGAAATTGTCTGGGCTACGGCTCGTAATGCCCCGATTAATGCGTATTTTGAATTGGACGCTCAACCTGAGCCAAGGATTGAATATACTGCCAAGCTTGATAAGGCAAGGATAAATAAAATTCCTAGGTTTAGGTCTGTTATTGGGTGTGGTATCGGTATTGGTGCTCATAGGGTTATGGCTAGTGTTAATGCTAGTATAGGGGCTGTTAGGAATAGGAATTGGGATGATGTGGCTGGGCGTACTGGTTCTTTAATAAATAATTTGATTCCGTCGGCGATGGGTTGTAATAGGCCGTAGGGTCCTACCACGTTTGGCCCTTTTCGTAGTTGTATATATCCTAATACTTTTCGTTCAATTAGTGTCAGGAATGCTACTGCTAGGAGGACTGGTACGATGTAGGCCAGAGGATTAATCAGGTGAGTTATTGTGGTGGTCAGCATGAACTGGGGAGAGGACTTGAACCTCTGGGTGAAAGGGCTTAGGCCTTTCGCATTTAACCGTGCTCTGCCACCCCAATATATCCTTATTTTGGTTAATTAGGGTTTTGGCCCTCCTTTTGCTTATTTATTTGTTTTCATAAGTGGGGGAGGGGGCGTGCTTTTGGTATAGGCCCCTTTTTTCCGATCCTTTCGTACTAGGAAAAATAGTGTTACAGATAGAAACTGACCTGGATTACTCCGGTCTGAACTCAGATCACGTAGGACTTTAATCGTTGAACAAACGAACCTTTAATAGCGGCTGCACCATTAGGGTGTCCTGATCCAACATCGAGGTCGTAAACCCCCTCGTCGATATGGACTCTGGGAGAGGATTGCGCTGTTATCCCTAGGGTAACTTTGTCCGCTGATCGGCCTTAGTGGCCGGATCATTTTTGGTCAGATGTTCTGTGGCTTGGAGATGTCTCTCTTGGTTTTAGGGAAGTTTATCCCAGTCCACTTGGAGGCTTGTTTTTCCTCCGTGGTCGCCCCAACCGAAGGTAAAATTACATTTCCACAAAGTTTTTGCTTTTAAGTGAGTTGTTTGACGTGGCTGTATTTTGTACCTCAAGCTCCAAAGGGTCTTCTCGTCTTGTATTATTATGTCCGCTTCTGCACGGGCAGATCAATTTCACTGACTGGAAATGGGAGACAGTTAAGCCCTCGTTTAGCCATTCATACAGGTCTTTATTTAAAAGACAAGTGATTGCGCTACCTTTGCACGGTCAAAATACCGCGGCCGTTTAACTTATAGTCACTGGGCAGGTTGGACCTCCTATACGTGGCTGTGTTGCAGGAGGCGATGTTTTTGGTAAACAGGCGAGGCTTGTGTTTGCCGAGTTCCTTCCTTTTCTTTTAGTCTTTCCTATGCGGCACTCCAGTGTGGGGTTAACGATTTTTGGTTGTGTATTTTTCTTGTTTTATATAATGAATCGCATTGCTCTCATTTGTTTGAGTTCGTTAGTTGCCAATGGTTGGTCCGGTTTGGCTTACACTTGTGCTATGGAGAAGGGTGGTCCTTCTTATTACTCATTTTAGCATAATTTCTTTCATGTGGGCATGGATTAGCCTAATAGTTTTTAGGGAAATAAGATGCTTTATCGGGATAGTAAATTTGTTTCTGTCTGAGCTTTAACGCTTTCTGTTTAGGTGGCTGCTTTTAGGCCCACTAGAGCAGTGTATTTTATATATTATGATCTTTATTCTCCTGAAATAAGGTTGTATCCTTTATTAAAGGGGCTGTACCCCCTTTAATTAACTCTCATGTTTATCTCTTGTGTCTTAGTTGTATCGTGTTTGGTTTGAGGTATATGAGGCTGAACTCCTATTCATTTCTTAGGCAACCAGCTATCACCAGATTCGGTAGGTTTGTCACTTCTACCCGGAGCTCTCTCCACTCTTTTGCCACAGAGACGGGTTAGCTCTTAACAAGCTGTCTCGGGGTAGCTCATCTGGTTTCGGGGTTTCAAACTAAAGGTCTCTTTGCTTGATGTTTACTGGCTAAATCATGATGCAAAAGGTACAAGGTTTAGTCTTTGCTTTTTAGTGCTTATATGGGTTGTTTCATTTCTCTTTCAGCTTTCCCTTGCGGTACTGCTTCTATCGCTTATGGTTGGACCTTTTCTGTCTCCCATACTCAGGTAAAAGAATGGTTTAGTTTTTGGTGTATGGTTTATTTAATTTTATGTATATTTTTTTGTTACGTTGGTTGTGTAAGCTAGCTGTTTGGCTCAGGATAATCCAATTTGCATGAATATCTTCTCGGTGTAAGTGAGATGCTTGACTAACTCAGCCATATCCTAGGTTTGTTCCAAGTGCACCTTCCGGTACACTTACCGTGTTACGACTTGCCTCCCCTTGTCAGTGCTGGTTGGTTATGTATTTCTTATGCGTTTTGACAGGGGAGAGTGACGGGCGGTGTGTACGCGTCTCAGAGCCAGGTTCAAAGGGACACTCTATTTCCTTTTTACTGCTAAATCCTCCTTCAAGCACTATTTCATGGTGCATGTTCGTTATATTCTGTAGTAGAAAATGTAGCCCATTTCTTTCCACTTCATGCGCTACACCTCGACCTGACGTTCTGGGTTGTGCCCATTTTGCTTACTTTTTTACCCTCACAGGGTAGGCTGACGACGGCGGTATATAGGCTGGGGTGACTAGGAGTGGTGAGGTTTAACGGGGATTATCGGTTCTAGGACAGGCTCCTCTAGATGGGTCTGAGACACCGTCAGGTCCTTTGGGTTTTAAGCTGATGCTCGTAGTACCCTGGCGGACATCTAACTGTAGTGGGATGTCTAAGTTTACGGCTGAGCATAGTGGGGTATCTAATCCCAGTTTGTTTCTCAGTTTTCGTGGGGTCGGGTTATTTATTAAAGCTACTTTCGTATAAATGGGGCTTCGGACACCTAGAAGCGTGTGACGGCCAAAGGGCCATTTGGCTTTATTAATATGTATATATCCTTAACCACCCTTTACGCCGATTATATAATCAACTAGGGCCTCTCGTATAACCGCGGTGGCTGGCACGAGTTTTACCGGCCCTCTTAACACTGACTGAGTCAAGTTTTCACTTATAGGCTTAATATTTATCACTGCTGAATTCCCTTGGGGGTGTGGCTGGGCTAGGCGTCTTGGGCTAAAGTATTTTGTGCCTGATGCCTGCTCCTCATCCCCGGGCGGGGGTTGAGGGCTTACTCACTGGGCTGCGGAGACTTGCATGTGTAAGTTGAGTTAGAGCTGATTGTAAGGTTGGGACCATGCCTTTGTGCATGCGGAGCTTATTAGGGCTCATCTTAGCATCTTCAATGCTATGCTTTACATTAAGCTACGCTAGC